CTATTTGGCTTCAATTTCCCTTTTACAAAAAAAAAATGGAAGATCTAGTTACGATTGGAAATAAACTTTTGTATCTTCATCCATAGATCCTTTATTCATACTCATTCAATTGGAAGAGTTAATCCAATCCAAAAAAATTATGCTTCGCGACTCCATATCCATAATCCAATCTTTTTTATTCAATTTCTAATCGGCCTTTGGATACAAATCGTGAGAATGTATATTCTTCCTCAAATATACTATTGAGAGGTAAAGGATTAAACCTTTTTAAGAAATAAAGTTTTTGATCGGAATATGAAAAAAACTGAAAGACCCCTTAACTATTTAAGTTTTTGATAGAACGAATCACACTTTTACCACTAAACTATACCCGCTACATATTTATTATTGTATATGAATGGATCATTTGTCGAACAAAAGAGTGAGGCGCAATCAAGATAGCATCAGAATCATGAAAATTTTAGCGTTGACGCTTCGTCCCGCCGGGGACTTAAATAGGCGAAGAGCAGAAAGCTTACTTAAATAACATAAAAAAAGTTATAGTTATATTATACTTTTCTTTTCGTTTGATACGAAGTCATTACTGACAGTCCCGGTCTGAAAGAATCATTGAAGCTGGATCATAGAAAGGATGAAATCTGCATACATGGTTTCTTTTTTTTTTTTCAACTTCTCTTTCAACTGCCAGATCTTACTTATGAATTAAGAATTCGGGTCAATTGGATCTCAATTGTTCAAATAAAGCTTGTCTCTTGAACAAATAAATGAGTTATATTATAACTACGTTTATAAATAAATATGTGTGTTTAATATTAAATTAATATTAATAATATTAAGTAATAATATTAAGATTAAGTATTAATATAATATTAAGTATTAATAATAAGAAATGACACTTCAACAAGTATTTTTGATTGATATCAAATCATTATTAAATCATTTTATCTATGGAAATACTGGCCTGGCCCGGCCAGTACTTAAACCAAGCCGGGGGAATAAACCTTTCGTACAAAATAGAAGAAGTAGGGTATTTTTCTATTGGGGATATCCGTTTCGAATCATTATCTAAATTGAATTCCTGATCAAATTTCTTCTTATATATATATATTTTTTTTTATCCTATATATAGATATATATTGCTTTATTGTTCTTTTTATATATCTTTATAAGTTATATTATAATGTTTATTTATATATGTTATATAATTGTTATAATATTTTATATATCTTTATTTTATATATCTTTATCTTATATCTTTTTTTTTTTATTATAAAAAATATTATAAATAAATATATTATTTATTATATTATAAAATAAAAATTTATTTAATTTATAAATAAATAAAATATATATATTTATAAAAAATAAAGAATATAATTTAATAGAATATAAATAAAAGAATATATAAAAAAAAAAAGAATATATAAAAAAAAATAGATAAATAAAAAAGTAAAACGAAGGTTTTTATCAATCTTTACTTCACGTGTCACATCACATAAAAAATTTTCCATTTTTAAACGGGGATGGGAATGGGGAGAGATGGCTGAGTGGACTAAAGCGGCGGATTGCTAATCCGTTGTACGAGTTATTCGTACCGAGGGTTCGAATCCCTCTCTCTCCGCTTCTTCTTATTACTTGAGACTTTCGAATTCGAAGGAATTTCGATCCCTTGATTTTATCATAGGTAAATGTATGGAATAGATAAAATCATAAGAAAAAAAAAATTAGAAAAAGCAGGAAAAACGAAAAATATCTTTTTTTTATTCCTCACGTCCAGGATTACGCCCTGGATCATTAGATAAAAATCCGAAGATGAAGAGAGAAATAAAGAATATCACTACTGTATAAACGAATAATTTGAGAGTAAGCATTACACAATCTCCAAGATCTTTTTTTTTGAAAAAGGGAATAGGTTACTTATTTTTTACTTTACCACATACACTATTTTGTTTTGACATGACACCCCCCAAAAAATGAAGTGTTTTTTGAAAAGAAAGTCATTTTCACGAATTTCTTTGGAATAAGATTTTGATTCCTTCGTTATCAAAAATTTCTTGTCATATGAATAATTAGGTATTGTAGGCAACCTAATAAAGTCTTTGCTCACTGTAAGGTCAGAACGAGGAAATAAGTTGATCAAAATTCATCGCTGCGGTTATTCAATATACAAGAATTTCTATTTTTGAATCGAGGGTTCATAATGTAAGACTTATCTGGTCTTATCAATTTTTCGAATTTTTATTTATCAAATAAATCATGAATTTAGCAGAGTATTAAATCATCGAAAACTTACAGCAGCTTGCCAAACAAAGGCTAAGAGAAAAAAAAGTACAGGTATGACAGGCATAACATCTACGATTGGATTTAAAAAGGCATAAGCTTCGGGCAATTTGGCGAAGAAAAAACTACTCGAATAAAAGACAGAATTAAGACAGATGCAGATTAAACTAAAGATATTAAGCATAACAAAATTTCGTTCTTGTAGATTAGATAATTTTATTCTGATTGAGTTTTTTTTATAAGGGAAAAAAAAGACAAGTCAAAAAATCTTTCTTTTTTTTTTTCGAACTCTCCCAAATAAAAATCTTTCCTTCCATTCTCAAATGAGAATACAAGGAATTCCATTTTCATACAATATCTTAACTGAATTCCCTGTAATGATCAATGAATTTTTTTGATTCTATATCTACATGTGTTGAATCCTAGCAACAATATATCCCCAATGTATTTATTTATTGGATTGGAATTGACGAATAACCAATACCAATATTAATGTTTATTAGTGTCGAATAGAAATTCGAAATGGGGCGTGGCCAAGCGGTAAGGCAGCGGGTTTTGGTCCCGTTACTCGGAGGTTCGAATCCTTCCGTCCCAGATCGTTTCCATCAGAAACGAAAGATGGGATCACATCGTATCCCACATGAAACATAAAATTGTTAACGAGAACAATCTTTTGTTCTGAATTCTAAGAATGATTCTTAGAATCATATTTTTTCTTTCATTTGGTTTCTCACAAACGTAATCAAGTGTCAAATGTGGGTGGAAATAAATATCTTTTTTTTTTTAATTCAAAAAAGAAATTCTGGGTTTATCATTCACATTCAGGATATGTTCGTACTACTCAATATTCATTTTCAAGTTAGTTACTTATGGAAACTTTATGTCCCATATCTATGAAATGTCAATTCTCACATGAAGCATTCTGAATCGAAATGTGAATGAAATAAAGGCCTCTTTATTCCCTTACCAAGGGTAAAAAGCCTAAAGTAAATAAATGGGGTATCCCAATTCCACAGTCTATGTGGAGACTAAAGAGTAGGGAGTTTTTGGTACTAATTTCATCACTGGTCTTAAAACTTCTAAAGCTGGTGTGGGAAAAAAATAGTAAAAACGAATTGATCTGGACCCCATTTTTTTGTATTTTATCTGGTTCATCTTATATCTTATCCGGTTCAAATGAATAATTGGAAATCAATGTAATGTAGCGATTGGGGGGAAATTCGTATATTGCATCTACTTGACTTTATGAAATTGATGGAAAAGAAAAATTCTTGAACCTGAAGTAAAACAAAATCCGTATTGTATAAAATAAAAAGTTTTATTAATAATTGATTTTGTTCCGGGATTGCAAATCTATTAATATTAAAGGTTCTTCTTTTGAGGTTTATAGTTTATTTGTTCGAGAAAAATGGATCCTTCATGATTGATCGTCCCGAACAATCTTTTTAAGATGTAAATAAGTCTTAAGCAAACTTATTTATTCGTCTTTTTTAGAAATATGTTTCATTCATATGATAGAATATAGAGTTAAATAAATTGGATCCTTGCCGAGCCTTCCCCGGATAAATACTTATCTATCCATAGATAGATAGATAGAAAGTATGTACTATTATATACCGGTATACACACACCGGTTGAGCCAATGACTATTCATGATTCCATATTGAATCAATTACATACCGGTTTGAAATAAAATTAGAGGAATGTTATGGTAAAACTTCGTTTGAAACGATGTGGTAGAAAGCAACGTGCGACTTGAAGGACATGATCGGCTGTGGATTCTTACATCCACCATTTTCTATAGGAATGAAGATGTTCTTAGCTCGACATAGTTTGTTTTGCTCTGTTAGGAACCTAATTTGTGTTAGGTTGTAAGTAAATAGTACATGATGGAGCTCGAGCAGAAAGGATTGATTCGTTTATCAGGGGGAAGAATCTAGGGTTAGTAACTATCAATAAGTTAGACCAACTTTGTAAGTATATCCTCAATATATAAATCGAAAGGTTAAAAAAATCGAAAAATCAAAGAAGTTTGAAAAATAAAAAGTAAAATTTTTCAGAATTGGTAAAACTATTTCGATCAAAAGTGTATCACAAGGGAATCCACCGTTCATATTCTATTTCTATAGTATAGAAAAAAATAACAAAAAACAAAAAGGTATGTTGCTGCTCTTTTGAAAGGAGTAAGGATCACCGAAGTAATGTCTAAACCCAATGATTTCACAAAGCAAAGATAAAGGATTCCGGAACAAGTAAACACTATTTTCAATTGTCTCAACAATTGAATCAGAATGAGGAATAAAAATAGATTCGAGATGAGACAAACGAAAGAGGTTAGAGACGGCTCAATAAATGTCTAAGGGTTTCCCTTCGAACTCTGTCAGAATTACCCAACTTGAGTTATGAGTACGAATGAGATTTCTTTTTTTCTGTAAGGAAGAATAAAAAAACGACTCAAATCATAGTCTAATTCATGATTTTATGGATCCATTTGCCATTATATACATATACAGAAATTTAGAATCCTTTTTTCTCGAGCCGTATGAGGAGAAAACCTCCCATACGTTTCTAGGGGGGGCATTGTTTATTTACATCTATTCCAATGAGCCATCTACCGAATCGTTGCAATTGATGTTCGATCCCGAAGAGAAGGAAGAGATCTTAGAAAAGTAGGTTTTTACGACCCGATAAAGAATCAAACTTATTTAAATGTTCCTGTTATTCTATATTTCCTTGAAAAAGGTGCTCAACCTACGGGAACTGTTTGTGATATTTTAAGGAAGGCGGAATTATTTCAAGAAAGAACTTCGATTCGAGTTAATTAAAGGAAAAAACAAAATTAATAAATAAAAAAAAAGGGGGGGGGGGGAACTAGTATCTATCTTTGTGTAATTATTTACACACAATTTGCCTTTTTCTTGCTGTATTCATACTTAATTTACTTTTTTTTCTTGTTTTGTTTGTTGCGGGAATCCACCAACAAACAAGGGGTTAATCTTGCTTATTGTACCTCTATTGATTGAATAAACCCGAGATTTTTTCTTTACTTTACCTCTTTCGTATTTTTTTCATCCAAATTTATTATTTATGTTTATGTTGTGCCAATCCAACACAAGTCCTTATTTGATTTACTTAAATTTGTTTTCTTAACATTGGATTCATATTGACAATGGTGTATCGAAGAAATATAATTCGATCGTAGATAAATAGATCCGTTTATCTCCACCCCATATTGGTTTTTTCTTTCCTTCACTTCAGTCAAATGATGGGTTTGCCCTGCCGGATTTACTGGCATACAAGATGTATTTTCTTAACGAAAAAGAAAAGAAAATTGATAAAGAAAATGGTGGTTTGTCACAATTTTGACATCTCTATTGGGAATCTGTTGTTGTTTAATCCGATCTGTCCATTTTGGTATTTTGGTGTTTTTAATTGATCAACAAATCTTTCTTTTCGATTTGTTCTAGTTCAATGTTTTGACGGGGTCGTGCAGTGCAATTCAATTGATTTTTTTATTTTGACTGTATTTACATATCCTATTTATTTTATTCGGGTTGCTAACTCAACGGTAGAGTACTCGGCTTTTAAGTGCGACTATGATCTTTTACACATTTGGATGAAGCAACAGATTCGTCCAGACTATTGGTAGAGTCTATAAGACCACGACTGATCCTCAAAGGTAATGAATGGAAAAAACAGCATGTCGTAATAAAATATTATTATTATTTTTATTATTATTTAATTAAATTAATTATTTAATTTATTATTTAATTAAAGTAGAACTTTGAGTTTATCCTTACCGGATCGTTACAAATTTTTTTTTTTTCACTTCCAAAAAGAGAAAAAAATTCACATTTACAGTTGGGTCTAGTGAATAAATGGATAGAGCCCTATGGCTCTAATTCTGGTGAAATAAAAAGCAACGAGCTTTTGTTCTTAATTTGAATGATTACCCGATCTAATTAGACGTTAAAGATAGATTAGTGCCTGATGCGGGAAAGGGTGGGTTCTTTTGTGAGTGGACCATTGATTTTCTTTCTTTTTTTTTTAATGAATCCTAATTATTCTTTATTATGGATTGGAGACGGATGTGTAGAAGAAACAGTATACTGATAAAGAGAATTTATTCCAAAGTCAAAAGAGCGATCGAGTTGCAAAAATAAAGGATTTTTGACCCTCTTGTAATTATAACGAACATAAACCAATTGGATAGAAAAGGAGAGGAAAAAGATCTGTTGATTGGACTCCCCTGTTTCCTTTGTTTGTGGGATATATATTCTTTTCTTACTGTAATTATATACATAATATATACCCTGTTCTGACCATATTGCACTATGTATCATTTGATAACTCCAAAAATGAAATGGGTCCTGCCTCTGGTTCAAGTAGAAATGTAAATGGAAGAATTACAAGGATATTTAGAAAAAGATAGATTTCGGCAACAACACTTTCTATATCCGCTTCTCTTTAAGGAGTATATTTACACATTTGCTCATGATCGTGGTTTAAATGGTTCGATTTTTTACGAATCCACGGAAATTTTTGGTTATGACAATAAATCTAGTTCAGTACTTGTGAAACGTTCAATTATTCGAATGTATCAACAGAATTATTTGATTTATTCGGTTAACGATTCTAACCAAAATCGATTCGTTGGGTACAACAATTATTTTTATTTTCATTTTTATTCTCAGATGATATTGGAAGGTTTTGCAGTCATTGTGGAAATTCCATTCTTGCTGCGATTAGTATCTTCCCTCGAAGAAAAAAAAATACCAAAATCTCAGAATTTGAATTTACGATCTATTCATTCAATATTTCCCTTTTTGGAGGACAAATTATCGCATTTAAATTATGTGTCAGATATACTAATACCTTATCCCATCCATCTGAAAATCTTGGTTCAAATCCTTCAATGCTGGATCCAAGATGTTCCTTCTTTACATTTATTGCGATTCTTTCTTCACGAATATCATAATTGGAATAGTCTTATTACTTCGAATAATTCTATTTTTTTTTTTTCAAAAGAAAATAAAAGACTATTTCGGTTCCCATATAATTCTTATGTATCTGAATGCGAATTTGTATTAGTTTTTCTTCGTAAACAATCTTCTTATTTACGATTAACATCTTCTGGAGCTTTTCTTGAGCGAACACATTTCTATGGAAAAATAGAACATCTTATAGTAGTGCGCCGTAATTATTTTCAGAAGACCCTAT